TTATTTACCAGTCAATTTCCAATTCTTGATCATTGAGATTCGCGGCAATTCACATTACTATTTAGGTATAGATATTACCTATTTTTTCTTTTCAAACAAATAAATTTAATAAATGATTGAAGTTTTTCTATTTGGAATTGTCTTAGGTCTCATTCCTATTACTTTAGCTGGATTATTCGTAACTGCATATTTACAATACAGACGTGGTGATCAGTTGGACATTTAATTCACATCTATTTTTTTGATTGACCTCCTCCTTTCTTTTATCCACAGGAGGTCAAAGCAAGCTTGCTGCTTAAGTTAATGAAGCTTTTTCCGTCTAATTGATCTATGAAGAATGGAATCACGCTCTGTAGGATTTGAACCTACGACATCGGGTTTTGGAGACCCGCGTTCTACCGAACTGAACTAAGAGCGCTTTCTTATCAGAATAGATAAGATAAGGCTGTAATAAAAAAAAAAAGAAAAATATTTTTTTTTGTAACGCTAATATAGCTTAGATGCATTTATGATAAAAAAATATTGTCTAATTCTATAATATGGCCAAAATGAAAATTTATTAATTTAAATTTATCCCTCGTTACGTTACTGCTCAAAGGAGAAGTAATAAGTAGGGATGACAGGATTTGAACCTGTGACATTTTGTACCCAAAACAAACGCGCTACCAAGCTGCGCTACATCCCTTTTAATTAGTCTACAGTGTCATTGTATAGAATTCCTTTCTTATTTTCCACACCCTTATTTCTCCTATTGATATACACTTTCTCTTTTTTCTTTTTGGTCTCATATACATATAACATATAATAATAGTAAAAATCTTATATACATATGAAATACGGAACCTACCCTAAGTAAAAGAAAGTAAAAGTTTTTTTTAATATTTATTAAAAAAGAAATGCATTTTTCTTTTATTTTAAGCAAAAGAAAATACTCTCGACTGGATCATTGTACATTTCAATTGGAATTAGAGATTCCGCGCACAACACAACTACAAGTGTCGCTTAACTACATATGCATTTGATCATATATGGATTACCATTATTTATTACAATAAAATAACGAAGGAGGTTTTTGAATGCGAGATTTAAAAACATATCTCTCTGTGGCACCGGTACTAAGTACTCTATGGTTCGGGTCTTTAGCGGGTCTATTGATCGAAATTAATCGTTTTTTTCCGGATGCGTTGACATTCCCCTTTTTTTCATTCTAGTTATTGACACGGAAAGGAATCAAGAAGATTAGAGATACAATAGAATATCTGTGTGACTAATTACTCTCCCTCTCTTTTCTCTTTTTTCCCTTTTTTTTTATAATCAAAATAGGGGAGGAAAGAGAAAAAATAACGTGGATTCCACATTTTATTTATTTTTGAAATTTTAGTTCAAATTTGAATATATAATTATAGAAGGATTAGGGGGATAGCATAAACATTTGGTTTAGTCTAGAACAAGAATATTATACAAGATACTTAAATAAAATACTGTACTATGATTCAAAATCTGTTTCGAAATCATTGTATTCCTTAGTATTTACTATTTACTTCATTGATTTCATGCAAATCCTTACTAATTTGATTTCAAATTAGTAACGTATATTGTTTTTCTTTCCTTTCTTCTTGGTTTAGGATCAAAAATAAGCGAGTGTAGTAAATAAAAAAATCCAAAGGAGGTTCATGGCCAAAGGGAAAGATGTCCGAGTAACGGTTATTTTGGAATGTACCGGTTGTGTCCGAAACGGTGTTAATAAAGCAGCATCAACGGGTATTTCCAGATATATTACTCAAAAGAATCGACACAATACGCCGAATCGATTGGAATTGAGAAAATTCTGTCCCTATTGTTACAAACATACACTTCATGGGGAGATAAAAAAATAGATTGAACCAAGCATCTGTGTGTCACCCTTCTAAGATACAAGGTAGGGGAAAAATGACATTATATAGAATAACATATTTAATAAATACATTTAATAAATAAATCCTATTTGAATTCATTTGCGATGTGACCGTAATAGGGTTTTCACGATAAGAACTAAACTAAACAAACTATGGATAAATCCAAGCGACCTTTTCTTAAATCCAAGCGATCTTTTCGTAAGCGTTTACCCCCGATCCAATCGGGGGATCGAATTGATTATAGAAACATGAGTTTAATTAGTCGATTTATTAGTGAGCAAGGAAAAATACTATCTAGACGAGTGAATAGATTGACCTTGAAACAACAACGATTAATTACTATTGCTATAAAACAAGCTCGTATTTTATCTTTGTTACCTTTTCTTAACAATGAGAAACAATTTGAAAAAAGCGAGTCGACCGCTAGAACTGCCGGTCTTAGAACCAGAATTAAATAAGCTTATTCTTTCTTCAATTAAATCTTCAATTAAATTCAAATTCCAATCGGAAATCACACGCATTTTGTTCAAAAACCCGAAAAGCCAGATTTGGGTATCGTGTGATAAGAATAAGACAAAACTCGGGGAAGGTGAAGAAATCTTTTTTTATTGTTTTTTTATTGAGCGTGATTATTTATATTGACTACTTTATCATAATCATCTTTATCATAATCAGAATAATTTTTTATCATAGTCATTTTTATTGTACCCTCCCGGAGTTTATTCTCCGGGGAACTCGAGTCTAGTGGATTTTTTAGAATGGACTTATTTTATGATCTCATTAGAAATCATATAAAGACTGTTTTTATTTAATATAGCTATTTGTGCAAGTATTTTTCGATTAAGAAGCACTCGGCTCTTGTACAAATCATGTATTAATTTACTATAACTATAGGATACCCCCCTTTCGCGAATTGCTGCGTTTATACGAGTAATCCACAAACGACGAAAAGTTATTTTTTGCCTATCTCTATCCCGATGAGCTGAAACCAAAGCTCTTATTTTCTGTTGAGTAATAGTTCGCGTAAGTCTTGAATGAGCCCCCCGAAAGCTTGATGCAAATAAACGAATTTTTGTTCGACGTCTCCGAGCTACATATCCCCGTCTAATTCTGGTCATTGAATAAATGAAACTTTGACAAATAGAATAACTAATGAATTTACTTTCTTTCAGTTTTTCTATTCCCTTTCCTCAGTCTATTAATAACAAAACTGATTTTTCCAATGTATAAAATAAAAATTCCAATGGCTTTAGCTACTATAACCTTCCTGACCACAACTTTTTTACCTCGAAAAGAAATTGTATTCGACTAGGTCTCAAAAACATAGTAAATAAAAAACTAGTAAATGGATAAAGAAATAGTGGGTTTCATCGTTTCTATGGTTAATTCGTAAACGGTGAGGTCTTTTCTATACACCGGAGCCTCTTAATTTAATTAATTTAACCTTATTAGTAACTTGTACAGTTCACACTTTTTGGCTCGACCCATAAATTAGACAGTAATAGGTCTTTCACAAGCAGATCCACCTATACAGTAACGGTATTTAATTATGAAAGTTAGCTGGGTAGCTGACCCTCTTAGTCCGTTCTTGCAAGACTGGAAGTCTAATCCTTCTTTTTTTAAATAAGATTGTCCCCGCTTAATGGATAACCATTTAATACCAATGGGGAATTTTTTTTTTCATCTTAAATTGAGGTAATTGTCTTTGCACCAATGCAACCCATAAATTTCCTACACAATAGAAGGATAGATCTTATTGTTTTTAGATAATGAATGGAATGGACTTCTTCCATTTTATCCTATTCAATTTTATCCTATTGATCGGTACTGAGCATTAATACTGGAAAAAAAAAATTATTTTGTCCCAGCCCATGATCTGAACGAGTCGCACATACACCCTAGTACATGTTCCTCGACGCTGAGGGCATCCCCTAAGGGCGGGGGATTTTGTGACATTTCTGATTGGCTGTCTTGTATTTCTAATAAGTTGTTTAATCGTTGGCATGTTGAATGGTATACATAATAAGCTGGTTTAGATCGATCCTAACCGCAGAATTAGGACTTACTTCTATTTAATAAAATTAATAAAATATTGAACTCGGTTAAGAAGATAAAATAAAAAATAAGGGATTTTCGCTAAATCCATCCTATTTTCATTCAACTGCTACAAGATCAACAATTCCATAAGCTTGCGCTTCTGTTGCTGACATAAAAACATCCCGTTCCATGTCTTCGGATACAACCCATAAGGGTTTGCCCGTTCTTTGGACATAAACCCTTGTGATGGTTTCGCGCAATTTTAGCAGTTCTTCCGCTTCCAAGATAGCTTCTCCCGTTTGTGCTTCATAAAAAGCACTAGCGGGTTGATGAATCATTACCCTGATAATATAACATAATAAAAGTTCTTCTATCTCGATGATGGATTGAAGAGAAAATAAATAAAGATAAAAAAAAGTACTTCAGAAAAAATAGAATAACCGTACAGGCATCTTTTGTGCATTGCATACGGCTCTACAATAAAATTGATCTTTACTTTACATCGCAAAAAGAGACAAATAGGATCTATGAGAATCATATTCGTAAATGATCAAATTACCACCCTTCTTTTTGGAGGAGTTAAAAAATACTATGATGGTTCCGTTGCTTTATATATTTCTTATTTAGTTTTTCGTATTTATTTGTTTGTGCTTCAGCAATCCCAAAGTTTCTTTTTGATTCGATCAAATAAAAAAAAATTATTTTATTTATACAATGAATATAAATATTGTTAAGAGATCTATGGTATGAACAAAAATTTGTGACGCTGAACAGGATTCCCGATCAATAAGATAAAATCAGAAATACCCTTTATTTCATACTACTCGCTCGATATATAATCTAATTTTTTTTTTTCAAAAAAAAAATAAAAAATTTCTCATATCGAATTCGAAATGCCATGCTATTTTTACTTAATATTCTTATTTCATATGGCGAAGGCATAGTTTTTTGTTTCTCTCAAAAAACCTCATTGGCGCAAAGCGTGAGGGAATGCTAGACGTTTGGTAATTTCTCCTCCAACCAGGATAAAAGATCCCATTGAAGCCGCTAATCCCATGCATATTGTAT